ATGGTAGTGATTTAACTATAAAAGAAGGTTCTAATGATCCCGATGTAACTCAAAAATACAGGCATTTATGGGTTCAATGCGAAAATTGTTATGGATTAAATTATAAGAGATTTTTGAAGTCAAAAATGAATATTTGTGAACAATGTGGATATCATTTGAAAATGAGTAGTTCGGATAGAATCGAACTTTTGATTGATCCCGGTACTTGGGATCCTATGGATGAAGACATGGTATCTCTGGATCCCATTGAATTTCATTTGGAAGGGGAACTTTATAAAGATCGTATCGATTCTTATCAAAGAAAGACAGGATTAACGGAGGCTGTTCAAACGGGCATAGGTCGGCTAAACGGTATTCCCATAGCAATTGGAGTTATGGATTTTCAGTTTATGGGGGGTAGTATGGGATCCGTAGTAGGGGAGAAAATCACTCGTTTGATCGAGTATGCTACCAACCAATTTCTACCTCTTATTATAGTGTGCGCTTCCGGCGGGGCACGCATGCAAGAAGGGAGTTTGAGTTTGATGCAAATGGCTAAAATATCTTCTGCGTTATATGATTATCAATCAACTAAAAAGTTATTCTATATATCCATCCTTACGTCTCCCACTACTGGTGGGGTGACAGCGAGTTTTGGTATGTTGGGGGATATCATTATTGCCGAACCCAATGCCTACATTGCATTTGCGGGTAAAAGAGTAATTGAACAAACATTGAATAAGACAGTACCCGAAGGTTCACAAGCGGCTGAATATTTATTCCATAAGGGCTTATTCGATTCAATCGTACCACGTAATCTTTTAAAAAGCATTCTGAGTGAGTTATTTCAGCTCCACGCTTTCTTTCCTTTAAATCAAAATTCAATAATCAAGTAGAGCATTAAGTTCAATTATTTTATTTGTAGAAAAAAGGGAGTTAGTTTATCGAAATCAAAGAGAAGTATGAAGTTTTCTTTAGTGATATAAGTAAAATCTAATTGTATCAAAGAATAAAAAGTTGCGGATAATTCTTTTTTTTTCACGAGATCCTCTTTTCCTATACTATAGTTCTGATTCCTAATTAGGAAGTTTCCATCAACAAGATATGATAGTAAGAGTGAACTCTTTCTTCCTCGAAATTAGGCTAGGCAAATAAAACTATTTTCATGTTCTCTTCTTATGGTATCTATATAGAAATAGAATTCAATCAAATAGAAATATAGATTTTTGTATCTTTCTATATCGTCCGAAAATCCTAAGAATCCCTGTTGGGGCGGATTCTAACAAACCTTTTTTCAGGAATTTTGAATAAACCCCTTTTTCTTTATTAAAAATGAATAAGGCTTTTTGTTTCGTTCTACATTCTTTGCACTTATTATAGAATATATGAATTTTACTTTTTATAAGTTCTAAGATTTCTTTCTATTATAATAGAAGATGTCCTTATTTTATAACAATAACAGGTACAAATATTAAATTGAGGTACTCATTGCTATGACAATTCTAAACTTACCTTCTATTTTTGTGCCTTTAGTGGGCCTAGTATTTCCGGCAATTGCAATGGCTTCTTTCTTTCTTCATGTTCAAAAAAACAAGATTGTTTAGACTCGATGATACCAAATCTCATTCATTTTTTTAAGACTTAGCTAAACTTGGATTCTAACACAAATATATATATTTAGTGGAATATGGGATAATATACGACTTCCCCCGAACATAAATGAAAGAGCTCTTATCCATGCAAAATGAGATATGGGTAAATGAATTATAGCTATGGGTCGGCGAATGTCTGAATCTGAAATAGAAGGTCATGTGTAGATATCTATAGATATCTATAATGGGATCCTATGAAGGGGGTGTTATTAGTTAAGTGAGATCTACCTAATTTGATGAATTATTCCTAAGTACTCCTAAAGGTTCACATCAAAATAGTGCTAATTGATGAGAGTTACTTCGGAAACAAAAAGAAGAAAATGAAATTCATTTGGGTTATTCTCTCAATTCTAATAAAACACAACTGGATCTAGTATGAATTGGCGATCAGAACATATATGGGTAGAACTTATAACAGGTTCACGAAAGGCAAGTAATTTATGTTGGGCCTTTATCCTTTTTTTAGGTTCATTAGGATTCTTATGGGTTGGAACTTCCAGTTATCTTGGTAGGAATTCGATATTTCCGTATCAGCAAATCGTTTTTTTTCCACAAGGGGCCGTAATGTCTTTCTATGGGATAGCAGGTCTCTTTATTAGCTCCTATTTGTGGTGCACAATCTCATGGAATGTAGGTAGCGGTTATGATCGATTCGATAGAAAAAAAGGAATAGTATGTCTTTTTCGTTGGGGATTTCCTGGAAAAAATCGTCGCATCTTCTTCCGATTCCTTATAAAAGATCTTCAGTCCATCCGAATCGAAGTTAAAGAGGGTATTTATACTCGTCGTGCTCTTTTCCTTTATATGGAAATCAAAGGCCGAGGGGCTATTCCTTTGATTCGTACTGATGAGAATTTTACTCCACGCGAAATTGAACAAAAAGCCGCCGAATTGGCCTATTTCTTGCGTGTACCAATTGAAATGAACTGAAGAACGTAAATGCTTTCTAAACAGAAGGGAAAAAAGGAAAGAATCTTCTTTTTTCTATAACACAGCCTAACTGAAGTTTTTTCAAAGCGCTCATTCAAACTAAAGCTATACGGAACAAACATAATACAAAACTCTTTTTGTGAAAAAAGAAAGGGTTTTATATATATGTATAGAAATCGATCCACCTCAATTCAGTAACAAATCGAAATAATAGATTCATCCCATATATCAAAACATTTAGGAATAAAGAATTTATCTTCGAGGTTCAATATTTTGAATTGATACGTTAGATCTAGATAGATCGTATCCTGTAAATTATCTCTCTTTTGTCAATGCCAATCGACTTTTTTCCTTTTGGGCTCCTTAATGATTAAACAATTGAATCTCTTATAACTATCTGATTTCTCTCTTGGTTTGCCATTCATTTTTGATCATCACAATATTCTTCAGAAATATCCCTGAATTATGGCCGGCAAATCATATTTCTTTTTTTATTATTATTTCTTCATTCGAAATGGGCTGTTATTCTATCTTCTGTATTCTTTCTAGATTCAAAGACTAATCGCTGAATCATAACTAAAAGGGGACTAGATTCGTGGGTTCAATACTTTGGATGTATATAGAGCTCGGACTTGGTCGAACTATTAGATCGTATAGAGTCGACGAATGAGGTGGGGTGGGTTCATTAACAATTCACAGATGAAAAAAAAAATGGAAAAAAAGAAAGCATTTATTCACATTCTATATCTTGTATCTATAATATTTTTTCCCTGGTGGATCTCTCTCTTATTTAATAAAAGTCTTGAATCTTGGGTTCTTAATTGGTGGAATACGAGACAATCCGAAACCTTTTTCAATGATATTCAAGAAAAGAGTATTCTAGAACAATTTATAGAATTAGAGGAACTCCTCCTGTTGGACGAAATGATAAAGGAAGATCCGGAGACACATCTACAAAAACTTCATATAGGAATCCACAAAGAAACTATTCAATTGATCAAGAGGCAGAATGAGAATCATATTCATACAATTTTACACTTCTCAACAAACATAATATCTTTCGTTATTCTAAGTGGTAATTCAATTCTGGGTAATGAAGAACTTGTTATTCTTAACTCTTGGGTTCAGGAATTCCTATATAACTTAAACGACACAATAAAAGCGTTTTCGATTCTTTTAGTAACAGATTTATGTATCGGATTCCATTCGCCCCATGGTTGGGAACTAATGATTGGTTCTGTATCCAAAGATTTTGGATTTGTTGATAACGATCAAATTATATCGGGTCTTGTTTCCACTTTTCCAGTTATTCTAGATACAATTTTTAAATATTGGATCTTCCGTTATTTAAATCGTGTATCTCCGTCACTTGTAGTGATTTATCACTCAATGAATGACTGAAAAATGATCCACTGGTATTACGCCAATTAGAATGTTTGTTACCTTGTACATAACTAAAGCATTCCAAATCATGTTTACTCTCTCTATTTCTTTCTATTTGTACCTATTCAAGGGATTCCTCCAATATTCCAGTACAAAATCATCGAATAGATAGGGAATTATACTAAAGACCTACCCAATTTATTGTAGAAATTGTCGGGATCAACGATTGAACCATGCAAACTAGAAATAATCCCCTTTCTTGGATAAAAAGGGAAGAAATGACTCGATCTCTTTCCGTATTGCTCATAATATATATAATAACTCAGGCATCCATTTCAAATGCATATCCCATTTTTGCACAGCAAGGTTATGAAAATCCACGAGAAACAACGGGGCGTATTGTATGTGCCAATTGTCATTTAGCTAATAAGCCTGTAGATATTGAGGTTCCGCAGGCAGTACTTCCTGATACTGTATTTGAAGCAGTTGTTCGAATTCCTTATGATATGCAACTGAAACAGGTTCTTGCTAATGGTAAAAAAGGGGCTTTGAATGTAGGGGCTGTTATTATTTTACCCGAGGGGTTTGAATTAGCCCCTCCCGATCGTATTTCTCCTGAAATGAAAGAAAAGATAGGCAATCTGTCTTTTCAGAGCTATCGGCCCACTAAAAAAAATATTCTTGTGATAGGTCCTGTTCCTGGTCAGAAATATAGTGAAATTACCCTTCCTATTCTTTCCCCGGACCCTGCTACTAAGAAGGATGTTCACTTTTTAAAATATCCCATATATGTAGGTGGAAACAGGGGAAGGGGTCAGATTTATCCTGACGGGAGCAAGAGTAACAATACAATTTATAATGCTACAGCAGCGGGTGTAATAAGTAGAATCATACGAAAAGACAAGGGGGGATATGAAATAACCATAGTGGATCCATCGGATGGACATCGGGTCGTTGATATTATCCCTGCGGGCCCAGAACTCCTTGTTTCAGAGGGGGAATCTATCAAACTTGATCAACCATTAACAAGTAATCCTAATGTGGGTGGATTTGGTC